AAACAACCCGCACACACTCTCTTTCCAAAAAAAATCAATACGCCAAGTACTACACTTAGATTTATTGGATTTGTTGCAAAAATATCGGTATTAAACCCGAAACTTTCGGCAGATGACCAATAACCTAAGGAAAGGAAAGAATCGGTTACATCTTTCATATGATCTCCTCTTTCGTATTCTTAGAGATAAGATAAACTCTCTATATTTTTTATTTCTTCTAGCAGTTTTACTTTTATTTTTCTATTTCTAAATACTACTAAAATAGAGTCAAAAATAATATAAAATATGGATTTATATAATATATTTTGTTTCAATGGAAATTTCCAATAAGAATAATAATTATTAGAATTAGATATTGGGTCTTATGTTATGTGAGTTTCGAAATATCTCGTTTGTTGTAATATTTCTTAAAAAAAGTTCTATTGGAATACGAAAGTCAAAGAAAAAAACTAATTGGTGTGTCAATTCCTCTTCCCCCAACCAGTCCCTTCCATGTACATCGGCTGTTGTCCGACCGAATAAGAAATGGAACTTTGAATATAATTCGAAAAAAAAAAGGCAAAAGCGGCGGAAAACCCAAAGAAATCAAAAACTAAAACTATATGTATTTTTCGTTTGTAGGATTAAACAAAAGGATTCGCAAATAAAAGTGCTAATGCCACAACTAGTCCATAAATTGTTAAAGCTTCCATAAAAGCCAGACTAAGCAATAAAGTACCTCGTATTTTTCCCTCTGCCTCTGGTTGTCTCGCGATCCCTTCTACAGCTTGTCCCGCAGCAGTACCTTGACCAACTCCAGGTCCAATAGAAGCAAGCCCAACGGCTAATCCAGCAGCAATAACGGAAGCAGCAGAAATCAGCGGATTCATGATAAATTCCTCGCACCAAAACAAAAAATAAAGAAATAGTTAATGATACAATAAATGAATTAATTATGACTTACTTATTCCATCGATAAAATTTATCCAGTCAAAGTAACTAAGAAACCAGAATTGAAATAAAAATATTCGTGAATTATCAGAAAAACCTCGATATCCATTTTTTTTAGTTCCTCTCAACTTTTTTAATTTGTACAAATTTTGTTATTCCATTTATTTCTTTTTTCCTTTACTCTTTACGTCCGAATCGTTCTTTAAATTCTTTGGTCTTTTTCGTGATTTAAATTCAACCAATTCCATATTAAATTAAAAATGGCAGACCACGACGAAAAAGAAGACCTTTCATTCGAATCCCTATAAAAATTCACATATATGTAATGGGGAAAATTAACTCTATCTTTAGTTCATATATACTTAGTTAATATCACATATACGTGTCTTTCCCCCATAATGTAAACTAACTATTCATATCGTAGATTAGGAAAGAGATCTTTTAGATCTCTTTCCTTTATCCGACAATTACTTGATCTTAATATCATAATATCTGTTTTACTATTAATTACTCTAGATCATATCTACCTTAACTTAATTTCTACCTTATTTCTATATTTATGTTCCCCAAGCGTAAGCGGTTTACCTTGATACACGTCTACATTGCGCCAGGTTAAGCTAAAAAAAGACTATCGCGCAAACAAATCAATGGTGGCCTTCCATGGATTCTCCTATATAAGCCGCGGCTAAAGTTGCAAAAATAAGAGCTTGAATACCACTTGTAAATAATCCAAGAAACATCACAGGTATAGGAACCACTAAAGGTACTAAAGAAACAAGAACAACTACTACTAATTCATCGGCTAATATATTTCCGAAAAGTCGAAAACTAAGCGATAAGGGTTTTGTGAAATCTTCTAAGATGTTAATGGGTAAAAGAATTGGAGTTGGTTGAACGTATTTACCGAAATAACCTAATCCTTTTTTGGTAAGACCCGCATAGAAATATGCTACTGACGCCAATAAAGCTAAAGCAACGGTAGTATTTATATCATTTGTGGGTGCGGCTAACTCACCATGAGGTAATTGTATTATTTTCCAAGGTAAAAGAGCCCCTGACCAATTCGAAACAAAAATAAATAGAAATATAGTTCCAATAAATGGAACCCAGGGACCATATTCTTCTCCAATCTGAGTTTTACTCACGTCTCGAATGAATTCAAGGACATATTCAAAAAAATTTTGACTATCAGTAGGAATCGTTTGTGGATTACGAACAGCTAGAATGGCTGAAGCTAATAAGATAGCAATTACAACCCAAGAAGTAATAAGTACTTGGGCATGGACTTGGAAACCCATTATTTGCCAATAGAAATGTTGGCCTACTTCCACACCGGATATAGCGTATAATTTTAGTGTGTTGCTGGAACATAATAAAACATTCATATTACCCTCTGAAAGAAATAGAACTTTAAAAAGGAAGTATTTTGATTCAATCATCTCTTTTTCTTTTTCGACTTGCTCGCTTAAATTGTATATTTTTAATATTAACTAATCATACAACAGCCTCAGTTATTTTTTTTTTTTAATCTATTTTGTGCGATTCAAGAATCGTAACCGATTCCATAAATTTATTATATGGAGTTTCAAAAAGAATTTACACGTAATCTTATTATTAATCAAGAATTTCGTATATAGCTAGAACGACCCTCATAAATTGAAAATACTAATTTATTAAGAATTAATCGGATTGAAGCTATAGCATCATCATTCGCTGGAATCGAAATATCTGCTAGATCCGGGTCACAATTTGTATCAATTAAACAAATCGTTGGAATTCCCAAAATGATGCATTCTCGAAGAGCGGTATATTCTTCTTGCTGATCAACAATTATTACAATATCGGGTAACCCTGTCATATATTTAATCCCGCCCAGATATGTTTGCAAGTGAGATAGTTGTCTCTTCAACACAGCCGCATCTCTTTTCGGAAGACGGTTGAGTCTGCCCGTCTTTTGTTCTGTTCTCAAGTCCCTGAACTTATGAAGTCTCGTTTCTGTAGTATACCAATTTGTTAACATACCACCAAGCCATTTTTTATTAACATAATGACACCGAGCCGTTATTGCCGCCCGTGCTACTGAATCAGCTGCGTTATTTTTGGTACCAACAATTAAAAATTGTTTTCCCTTACTTGCTGCATCAAAAACTAAATCACAAGCTTCTGATAAAAATCGAGCCGTTTTAGTAAGATTTATAATATGAATACCTTTACGCTTTGCAGAGATATAAGGTTGCATTCTAGGATTCCATTTCCTAGCACCATGACCAAAATGAACTCCTGCTTCCATCATTTCTTCCAAATTGATATTCCAATATCTTCTTGTCATTTCTCCCCACACTTCTTCATCTTTTTTTTCTTTAAACAGAAAACAGAAGAAATACCCTAAAAAAAAAACAGTTTCCATGGAAACTTCTCTTCTAACGGAGATTGGCCGTTGATACACGATTCAAGCCATTCGTTTTTTTTATTCTTTCAATTCAATTCGTTATTTTTTTATTCTTTCTATTAACAAAACAGATGACTACAACACAATCGGATGAATATGCTCTTAGGAATCATTAAATCCTAGAAATAAGTGTTCTGATGAATCATGTACATTCTTTGAAATACAAAAAGAAAAACAAAATTCTCTGTGGTGGAACAAAATATCTCTCATTTCACACTCAAATAAATTCTTCTTTTTGATTTCAAAAGGAATTTTTTTATGCTGCCTTGAATGGTGCACTAATCCTTTGAATCCGGTACCTGCGGGTATCATTCCCCCTAGAACAACATTCTCTTTCAGACCTTTCACCCAATCAATACGACTACGTAGAGCGGCTTTTGCTAAAACTCGAGCAGTTTCTTGAAAACTCGCTTCCGATATGAAACTTTGAGTATTTAGAGATGCTTTCGTTATTCCCAATAATATAGCTCGGTAACAAATCCCTTCTTCCAAAGCACGCCCCGTTTGTTCCACTCGCAAAAATCCAATTAGTTCTCCGGGTAAAAAAACATTAGACATTCCTTCTTCTGAAATCAACACCTTCGATGTTATTTGACGTACAATAATTTCTATATGTCTATTATGGATCTGCACACCCTGGGATCGATAAACCTTTTGGATTTTATTAACCAAAGAGCTCCGACTTTGCGCTATAGTTAGTTCAGCGCCAATTAAGAATCCCCAAGGAATTCCAAGAATTCTTGGTATATGTTCGTTCCAGCCCTCAACTCTCTTTTCTAGGTTCATTGATATTGAATCAATCGACCGCACTTCTAACACTTGTTCTACTTTTGGAAGACCCTGGGTTATATCACCAGATCTCGACTTTTCATATATAAATGTAACTAATGTATCTCCTTCGAAAAGTATTGCGCCATAATGGCCATGAACAGTAGCTCCTGGAGTGGCAAAATAAGCCTTCGCTGATCTTATTACTACAGAGTCAATTTGAACAATAATAACTTGACCTGATTTTAGGTGTGGCCCATGTTTGACTAGACAGACATTTTCACAAAAAAACTTTCCAAGGGTAATTAGTATGGTTTGTTTTTCACAATAATTATGATGTATTGAATACCAATTCAAGTTGAATGGATTCAAAAAGCTGTTACTGCATGAATTGGAATTAGAAATGATCCCGATTTCGTCCATTAAAAAATAATTAAGTAAAAAAGTTTTAAGTACTTGAAAACTCTGCTTTAAATTGTCAAGTTGTAAATATTTAGTTACCGAGCTCTGATTATGAGTTATTAAAAGGTAATAAAAATTTGAAATTTGACAGGTTCTTCCTAAAGGTCCTAACGAATTCCTAGTTGAAATTACAGGATTTTTTTTAATTGATTCTTTTATCCCATTCCCATTGTAATGTTTTACATCGTTGAATGAACTCATTTGAAAACAATTAGCTGATGACAAAATTATCAACGATTGAGATTCCTTACTTCTATTCCAGAACGTATGAATAGTTCCTTGATTTTGTATAAATGATTGGTGACTCTTTTCCGTGTAGGAAATCGAATAAAACGGATTGATACGATCTGAACTATTATCCGAGATCAATTCAGGCTCTAACGGATCGTTT